TTGAATAATACTTTGTAAATGTAAGTTTCAATATTCAGTATTCAGTATATAGTATATAAAGTTCTAAAGTAAAGTACTGACTGTGAATTATTAAAATGGTTATTTCTCGCCTAAATATGAAAAATAAAGGGGATTTTTAACTGCTAACAGGGATAAATACGAGAAATAATTAGGGATTCAAACGGGCTTTTTTGGGGATAGAGGGACTTGAACCCTCATGATTTCAAAAGTCGACGGATTTTCTTCTTACTATAAATTTCATTGTTGTCGGTATTGACATGTAGAATGGGACTCTATCTTTATTCTCGTTTACCGGCGAATCAACTCCATTTGTATTGTTTGTATTTATTAGAACAGCTTCCGTTGAGTCTCTGCACCTATCCTTTTTTTATTCTGGCTTGCTTTCCCTACTCATTTTCGTAAAACGGGATTTGGCTCAGGATTGCCTATTTTTATTAATTCCACGGTTTCCCTGAATTTGAAAGTTATCACTTAGTGGGTTTCCATACTAAGGCTCAACCCAATTAAGTCCGTAGCGTCTACCAATTTCGCCATACCCCCCTGTTGTTCCTTTTTTTTATTTATACTGGAACTGTTCCATTCATTCTAAATACCTATTCCTACATAGATATAGAATATAGATATCGAAAAGTTTTGTCGCTTATTTGTATTTTTGTATTTGAGATTTCTTGCTTATCTTCTTTCATATGTATTTAGGGGTCTACTATTTTGTCTAATCCAAAATGATTCTACCATTTCTGGAGTCGCAATTCAATATAGATGGATAGACCACAGAATATTTGGATTTTTTTTGACCCCTTTCCTCTCATTTTAACATGCAATTTGAAATACTCGAACGCTCCATTTTTTTTCTTAGCTTCCCTTTACGAATTTAAATATCTCATTATGAATTCTTTTTATTCTTTTCTTTCGAACTAAATAATAAAATTAAAAAACATATAAAACATAACATATATAATATATATAATATTAATTATTAATTAATATATTTTTATAAAATTATAAAATTTTAGAATCGAATTGTTATAATTATTACTTAATAACTACTCATTTAACTAGATATTTATAGATATTTCATTTAGATATTATATCTCTAATATCTATCTATAATGCATAGAATGTAGAATAAGTTTTTACATTTTTAATTTTTTTTTTACTAAAAACTAGTGATTTGTATTAATTAAGAATAACGAAAATGAATAGAAATTAATAGAATAGTTAATCGTTAAGATCTCAATTCTAAGATTTATTGAATTCTTAGGTACGTAAAATTTATATTATGTGTGCCCGCTTAGCTCAGAGGTTAGAGCATCGCATTTGTAATGCGATGGTCATCGGTTCGATTCCGATAGCCGGCTTTTTTCTATTTGTTCTTTTTAGATGATTAAGAGTGTATCTTTGAAATCAAACACTGTTGATACTATATGGACTATTGAAAGTATTCCCCTCTTTCCAAAGCCCGACGCTCCCTTATTTTATAGTGGGAAATTCTTACAAAATAATGGTAGAACTAGGCAGAACAAATAAAAGGCTAATAAATTATATATATATTATATATTATATATATTATATAATAAAAATAATAAAAAATAGATTTAAATAGGTTAAGATAGGTCCGGATATTGATACAACGTATCTCATCTCATTAGTATACTTCAGTGTATTTTGCTTAATTTTTCATTTAGTTCATTTTACATTTTTATTTTTAAATCTCAAAAAAATTAAAATAAAATTAAAATAAAATAAGGAGTCTTTATGTCACGTTACCGAGGGCCTCGTTTTAAAAAAATACGTCGTCTGGGCGCTTTACCGGGATTAACTAATAAAAAGCCTAGAGTTGTAAGTAATCTTATAAACCAATCACGTTCTGAGAAACGATCTCAGTATCGTATTCGTTTAGAAGAAAAACAAAAATTGAGGTTTCATTATGGTCTTAGAGAACGACAATTACTTAACTGCGTTCGTATCGCCGGAAAGGCAAAAGGGCCAACAGGTCAAATTTTACTACAATTACTTGAAATGCGTTTGGATAACATCCTTTTTCGCTTGGGTATGGCTTCGACTATCTCTGGAGCCCGCCAATTAGTTAACCATAGACATATAGTAATTAATAACCATATAATAGATATCCCAAGTTATCGATGCAAACCCCGAGATATTATCACGGCGAAGAATGAACAAAAATCCAAAGCTTTGGTTCAAAATTATGTTGATTCATCTTTCCAGTCGGAATTGCCAAAACATTTGACTCTTGACCCATTCCAATATAAAGGATTCGTAAATCAAATAATAGATACTAAATCGGTCGGTTTGCAAATAAATGAATTACTAGTCGTAGAATATTATTCCCGGCAGGCTTAAATCGGCCTTAAAACTAAACAAACTAACAAATTTAGTTTGACTCATATTTTTATCCAATTCATGTTCATGATAGATAAATCGACAGGGGGCTTTTCATTCCTTGTCCGCTCTTACCCCAGTCTAATTGTTGGAATAGGAATAATGGTATATGATTTTATACAGTGAATTGGGTGAAGTGTGGAAAGAGAGGGATTCGAACCCTCGGTAAACAAAAGCCTACATAACAGTTCCAATGCTACGCCTTGAACCGCTCGGCCATCTTTCCTACGTAATGATTCTGAACCCAAAACGGAGTGAATAGCGGTTGAGTTTTTTTAGATTATTGATGAGAAAATTTGTTTATTGTAAAAACGAAACTATAATATGGTACTATGATTATCTATATTATACTATATTTATAGAATAATATAGATAATTAATTATATTATATAATTTTTTAATTTTTGGTGGGGTGTTGTTTTTTATATTTGTTTGCGAAAACTGGGAAGCTCTTATCCTTTTCTGAGAATATACCGGATCACATCTTAATCCATATTTTTTATAATTATTTATAATAATAATACCTTTCGATCATTATTCTATTTAAACTAAAATTTTAGACTATGGGATGATTTATTCAATTCTTTTTTTCCTTTTGGATCACATATAGATCATATCTTTTTGGGTCATAATTTCATTCAAATTTCCCCAATTTGTTAGGAAAAATCTTTAATTTCGATGAAATCGGAACAGTCCCTGTCATTGGATTTGGATAAAATCGAATCGTATTCAAATATTTGTTATTAATTCCTGTCAAAAAAAAAAGAAGAATTTGCACATGAGTATTGAGTATAAGGTTCATCTCTTGTTTATGAGTCCGTTTTTATGGTATTTCGTAATGTATAATTCCTTTGTTTGTGGGACCTTTCTTCTTTCTCACAAGATACAATGAAAAAAATTACAGAGTGGATTGATAACTATGCCTAGATCGCGGATAAATGAAAATTTTATTGATAAGACCTTTTCAATTGTAGCAACTTTTTTATTACGAATAATTCCGACAACTTCAAGAGAAAGGGAAGCATTTACCTATTATAGAGATGGTGCGATTTGATTCTTTTTTTCTTTTTATCCGACTCTCAGTCTTACGAGAAAGACACACGCGTCGGAATATAAAGAAAAAAATAGTATTGAAAAAAAAATCTCCGCTTGTTGAAGGTTAAGTTTCGAAATAGAACAACCCCTTACTGTCGTGTATCTCCGATTAATGCAGCCCCAGATGCTTCAATTGTCGATTCTAGTATTGAGCGAAAGGTTACACCACCACCTACTAGGTAGGTATTATATATTACAGGTCAATCCTATTCCACTATTACCAATAGGCGGCATAAGGGAAGAAGCACTACACCTAGGAATCAACAACATGAACACTTTGTTAGAAGTTAGAAACTTTTCCCTTCCTTACTAACAGGATCCGGATTAACAAAAATGGTTGGGATAACAAATATCCATCTCGTTTGTACTTTTGGTACCTGTATAACCATCGAAGACTGTTGAAGTGACTAATTCCGCGAAATTAGGTAGGAGGCGTTGAGGACAAAGAAATTGTTGGGTTTACCCTTTCATTTTTATTTAGATTTAGTATCAATTATCAATACGCTTAATGGTAAGAAAAGGTCCCCTGCAGGAAGGTTGGCTAGCAATTTATTGTAAAAACATTAGCCCCGCTCGGTTTATAATGAGAATATTTCAATCGTTTTTGATTCCCTGTATTATTTCTCATTATGCACATAAAGGAGGAGCCGTATGAGATAACAATCTCACGTATGGTTCTGTAACGGATATTTTTGGAATCGAATAATGAAGACCGTAACGGATGTCAGCGCAATCCGAAGGAAATTATGCGGAAGCTTTACAAAATTATTATGAAGCTATGCGACTAGAAATTGATCCCTATGATCGAAGTTATATACTCTATAACACAGGCCTTATCCACACAAGTAATGGGGAACATACAAAAGCTTTGGAATATAATTTTCGAGCACTCGAACGAAACCCATTTTTACCACAAGCTTTTAATAATATGGCCGTGATCTGTCATTACGTGCGACTATCTCCACTATAGAAAAAAATAGTAAAGAAAAAGCAAATCAGATAGTAAATACTAGAAACAAAACAAATTTAAAATTTATAGGCTTTCTACATATGTATCGTCCAAAAAACGATTTTTATCAGCTGTAGCAAAGAAAAAAATTTCATAGAAATCGAATTATGAAGACATAGATATGCCTATATACTTTATTCTATGGATAGCGGTAAAGGATCTAATTGATAGACAAAGCGCCATAAAGATAAATTAGTAAGTTTTGAGCTAATTATATAAATATCATAAAAACTGCTTACTTATGTCATGCTATGAGATAATGGTTAGAAATAGACTTATGTAATAAAGTCAATCCACTAAGGGTATTGAGCAGCGGCGTAGGATCTGATCCCAAAGAAAGATAGTAAGTCTTTCTTATGTTATGTGTTATGAAGGAAAGTCTTTTTCAAGAATTCTATATAAATTTATATGTGAAACCGAGATAGGTACCTTTATTAAAATTCTAAAGAGAGATGCCTCTACTTTATACTTTATT